AAACACGTATCCAGATAGCTAGAATATCCGACTTCTCTTTTATTGCCGGTTCTATTCGGAATAGCCCTGGCTGTGCTCTATCAAAAGATAATTTCTATTCAATGCATGAAGTAGGATCATTTTATGATAATTCCCTATCGACAACATATCTAAATAAACATATCTAAATAATAGATATCTGTGTAACAATTTATGTTCTGGGGTTTACATATACTCATATGTTTTGTTATAATTGAAGTGGAGAAATATTTTTTGATTGAAAAAATGAATACTGATTGGTTCGGTCTCCATTTTTATTTTCTTATGTCATTAGGAAAACACAATTTGAAATTCAAATCCCAGAATCGTTCATGAATTCGAACTAAGGAGTCAATAGTTAATGGTTCAAATTTATTGGCTGAAAATACACAATGCTAAAAACATTCTCTCGATTTTCTATTGAGCAATCAAATGTGTATTTTCAGATACTATACAATAAATTAAAGGGGTGGATCAAATACAACCAAAAGGGGGTTTGGAAGAAAAGTATTTTTGTATCATTTTGGCGGCATGGCCGAGTGGTAAGGCGGGGGACTGCAAATCCTTTTTCCCCAGTTCAAATCCGGGTGTCGCCTGATTACCAAAAACTCGAAATCTCTTCTTCTTTTCTGTTCTTCTGATAGAACTCGAAAAAATGCTTCCTCCGTAGAAGGATAGGAAACGGGTTGTTAATACTTTGTTTGATTCTAAGTATGTGGTCTAAAGGTTTTCTAAAAGAAAAGATTGTAAAGCCCCGTTCGCATCTAGGATTCAAGGAAATATTCGAATCTACTGGTAGAGGGGTTATCAAGACTTCGCGATTCCCTTCTATTACTAAGGAAGTGGCTAATGACTGGATCTTGAATCAAATTGTAAAGCCTGGAAATTCAATTAATAGTTTGGGGAGGGGTCGGAAGTTGCTTTATATAAGACGGACTTGCGAGAATCTCTGAGTGCTCAGGTATCCAATCAATATTAGATTGGATGAATAATTGACTTTTCTAGAAAAGAGAGTAAAAAGAAATGCTTTCTTTTCGGTAACGCCTACCCAAGCCCCCTGTTTCGCAGGGATAGTCGGAAAGGGGGGTACGGATTCGATCAAATGGGGAAATAGAGATCTGTAATAGATAGTGATTTCTCGTTTTTAGTGATTTCCCCCCTTCTGTTTTTACTTAGAATGTAAACAAAACAAAAAAAGAATAGACCTTATTATTCTTATTCCTACATGTTCCCATTTCCTTGAGATGTTACTATGTATTTTGCTTGTGTTTTTAATCTTTCCTGGTTCGAAATCATAATCGATTTATTGGATTGCTTTCTCAAAAGTGTTCGGTCAGAACCCCTTTTTGACTCTGCGGCATTGATTTCACTATTATTAGTGAGGAATAATGGAATAATTCCTTCGTATTTATAGAGATAGGGGACATAATGCACATGGATATAGTCAGTCTCGCTTGGGCTGCTTTAATGGTAGTCTTTACATTTTCCCTTTCACTCGTAGTGTGGGGAAGAAGTGGGCTCTAGAAGTACTACTAATTGAGTTCAGGAATCAAAAATAAAACCGTATCAATTGTTTTATAGATCGTTCTGCAACGCATTTGATTTGAAACTATTTCAAATCAAAATCTCTGAATTTGGAATCTCATTGGACTCCAATCGAGTAATCTATGATATGAATCATACTCTTTCAATTTTCAATTAAAGAGATATTTCATCGATTCCCGCCCTTGTATTTCGAAAAGAAAGGGATTCAGATGATTGGAAATTTATTCCAACCTCAAATTCTTCCGAAATTTTCTATTTCAATCAACGGGAATGGGCTCTTACTATTTTTATAGATGGATACTGAGGAAGACGGACCCCCTTTTTTATTTGTTTCCCTCTTTACTCTTCAAAGAAGAAGTCGTTTTGTTACGTGTATACGCACTTTCTAGGAGAAATGATATAGGGATGGTGGTTGTCTAACGAGAGACTGGGCAATAATAAGATCTTGACTGGGCGAGGCATGGGCATTTACCCTTTGTTTTCTAATTTGAGAAAGGCGATTTTTGCTTTCTCGACTTATTTCATATCAGGGTTTGGGCATTAAAAATAGGCAAAGTTTCCCCTTGCTTATTAGTTAATAGTATGGTAGAAAGATGCATCTTTCTACCATACTATCTATCTCTTAGAAAACTGCTGATTATAGTGCGCTCGTTTCATTTAAGTTAAGACGTAAAATTGGAATCCTTTTCATTTGACTTCGTCAATTTTTGATAAGAACTCAGAAGGAAAGTTTAATTCAAATTCATTTGAAAATGAATTTGAATTAATCATTTTGGCTGACTGTTTTTACGTAAATGATAAGCAGAAAGGCGGTAGGAACTAGAATGAATAGTGCAGTAGCAACAAATGCAAGAATATTTACTTCCATAATCTCATCGGTTTTTTTACTTCGCAATAACTCGGGATTTAATCCCCTAGAGATGATAAATCTTTCGGC